GGCTTCGAACATAGGAGTTGCTAAGAGTCAAATTCGTGAAAAAAGGCCGATTGTCTGGGAAATCCTTCAAGAAGTTATGCAGGGGCATCCCGTATTACTGAATAGAGCACCTACTCTACATAGATTAGGCATACAGTCATTCCAACCCATTTTAGTGGAAGGACGCACTATTTGTTTACATCCATTAGTTTGTAAGGGGTTCAACGCAGACTTTGATGGGGATCAAATGGCTGTTCATGTGCCTTTATCTTTAGAGGCTCAAGCAGAGGCTCGTTTACTTATGTTTTCTCATATGAATCTCTTATCTCCAGCTATCGGAGATCCTATTTCTGTACCGACTCAAGATATGCTTATTGGACTCTATGTATTAACGAGCGGCACTCGTCGAGGTATTTGTGCAAACAGATATAATCCATGTAATCGAAAAAACTATCAAAATGAAAGAATTTACGAAACAAACTATAAGTATATGAAAGAACCCTTTTTTTGCAATTCCTATGATGCAATTGGAGCTTATCGGCAGAAAAGAATCAATTTAGATAGTCCTTTGTGGCTTCGGTGGCAATTAGATCAACGCGTTATTGCTTCAAGAGAAGTTCCTATCGAAGTTCACTATGAATCTTTTGGTAACTATCATGAGATTTATGCACACTATCTAATAGTAAGAAGTGTAAAAAAAGAAACTTTTTGTATATATATTCGAACCACAGTTGGTCATATTTCTTTTTATCGAGAAATCGAGGAAGCTATACAAGGTTTTTCTCAAGCCTGTTCGTATGATACCTAATAATATGGTATTAAAAAAAAGTCATTCTAGGACACCCGTGTGAATTCAGACCTCTCCGATTCAACTCGGACCGTAGCATAGTTCTTGACCTAAAATTCTACGCAAATCAAGATCGAGAAAAGGAAGTTTTGCAATCATTGACTCAAACTCATTGTCGAATCCCATTCAGCAGAATATGGAGGTACTTATGGCGGAACGGGCCAATCTGGTATTTCACAATAAAGTGATAGATGGAACTGCTATTAAACGACTTATTAGCCGATTAATAGATCACTTCGGGATGGCATATACATCACACATCCTAGATCAAGTAAAGACTCTAGGTTTCCAGCAAGCCACCGCTACATCCATTTCATTAGGAATTGATGATCTTTTAACGATACCTTCCAAGGGCTGGCTTGTCCAAGATGCTGAACAACAAAGTTTGATTTTGGAAAAACACCATCATTATGGGAATGTACATGCGGTAGAAAAATTACGCCAATCTATTGAGATATGGTATGCTACAAGTGAATATTTGCGACAAGAAATGAATCCTAATTTTAGGATGACGGACCCTTTCAACCCAGTCCATATGATGTCTTTTTCGGGGGCTAGGGGAAATGCATCTCAAGTACATCAATTAGTAGGTATGAGAGGATTAATGTCGGATCCCCAAGGACAAATGATTGATTTACCTATTCAAAGCAATTTACGCGAAGGACTATCTTTAACAGAATATATTATTTCTTGCTATGGAGCCCGTAAAGGAGTTGTAGATACTGCTGTACGCACATCAGATGCTGGATATCTTACGCGTCGACTTGTTGAAGTAGTTCAACATATTGTTGTACGTAGAACAGATTGTGGCACTATCCGAGGGATTTCCGTGAGTCCTCGAAATAAAAATCGGATGATGTCAGAAAGAATTTTTATTCAAACATTAATTGGTCGTGTCTTAGCAGACGATATATACATAGGTTCCCGATGTGTCGCCTTTCGAAATCAAGATATTGGGATTGGACTTGTCAACCGATTAATAACCTTTGGAACACAATCAATATCTATTCGAACTCCCTTTACTTGTCGGAGTACGTCTTGGATCTGTCGATTATGTTATGGTCGGAGCCCCACTCATGGTGACCTAGTTGAATTGGGGGAAGCTGTAGGTATTATTGCGGGTCAATCTATTGGAGAACCGGGGACTCAACTAACATTAAGAACCTTTCATACCGGCGGAGTATTTACAGGAGGTACTGCCGAACATGTACGAGCCCCTTATAATGGAAAAATAAAATTCAATGAGGATTTGGTTCATCCTACACGTACACGTCACGGACATCCTGCCTTTCTATGTTATATAGACTTGTCTGTAATTATTGAGAGCGAAGATGTTATACATAGCGTGACTATTCCACCAAAAAGTTTTCTTTTAGTTCAAAATGATCAATATGTGAAATCAGAACAGGTGATTGCTGAGATTCGCGAGGGAACATACACTTTTCATTTTAAAGAGAAGGTTAGAAAATATATTTATTCTGACTCAGAGGGCGAAATGCACTGGAGTACTGATGTGTCCCATGCGCCCGAATTTACATATAGTAATGTCCACCTCTTACCAAAAACAAGTCATTTATGGATATTATCGGGAGGTTCATGCGGATCTAGTCTAATTCTTTTTTCGATCCACAAAGATCAAGATCAAATGAACATACCCTTTCTTTCCATCGAAAG